TGGACGACTAAAGGGGCATCCAATTTTTACTGAACTTTTTTTGTCAGGCTATTGTTCTCTTGTTCCCTGAAAGTCATAGAGTAAGACATCGACTTCTCAATAAGTTTTTTGATTCCATGATCTACTCCTCTGAAAAAAGCATTGGCGCGCGTGTAAACGAGGTGCTCTACCTAACTGAGCTATAGCCCTTGTGCTTGTGATACATATATTATCATGTCAATAATGTCTTGTCAAGATGAATATTACACGACTCAACTTTCTGTTATCTCTTTGATCAGTATTGGTTATAAATTATTGCTTATAAAAAATATTACATTTATAATCCATCGATGTGACGGAGCCCGTTTCTTTACTCTTTGTGATGATAAGTGACCTACTTAACTCAGTGGTTAGAGTATCGCTTTCATACGGCGGGAGTCATTGGTTCAAATCCAATAGTAGGTAGAACTCATTCGATATCAGACTCTAGGTATCTAATAAATTTTTCTACTTTCAATATTTCAAAATATTAATATTGATTTTTGATCTTTTCCATTCCACTTATGATTCTATTCAATTGGCAAAAAAAGGGGTGTATAAAAAGAACTTCTGTTTCTACAGAAGTTCTTTTTTTTATTCGGACACACCAACTAGTTATAGTTACGAAATAACATTGATAGCCTCCACTCGGGCCCTAGCTCGTCTGAGAGCTAGATTTGCCTCAATTATTTGTCTCTTGCCGTCCGCTTTCCGCAAGTTTGCTTCTGCTAGTTCAAGAGTTTGCTGAGCTTCTTCTAGATCAATGTCACTACCCTTCTCCGCATCATTTACTAAAATGGTAATCTCATTATTGCCTATTCTAGCAAAACCACCCATCAGAGCCATCGTTACCCATTGGTCGTTAAGGCGTATTCTCAAAATACCGATATCAACAGCTGTGGCAATAGATGCGTGATTTGGTAATACGCCAATTTGTCCACTATTAGTAGATAAAACGATTTCTTTCACTTCTGAATCCCAAACAATTCGATTCGGGGTCAGTACACAAAGATTTAAGATCATTTCTTCAAATTACTCTCCGTTTCTAAGTTCGTAGCCTTCGCAGTAGCTTCATCAATGTTACCTACCAAATAAAAGGCCTGTTCGGGAAGACTATCTAATTCTCCGGAAAGGATCAATTTAAACCCTCTAATTGTTTCTGCTAGGCCGACATATTTTCCCGGAGAACCAGTAAATACTTCGGCTACAAAAAAGGGTTGTGATAAGAAACGTTCAATTTTTCTTGCTCTTGCTACAGTTAAACGATCGTCTTCAGATAATTCGTCCAACCCCAGGATAGCTATAATATCCTGAAGCTCCTTGTAACGTTGTAAAGTTTGCTTAACTCTTTGCGCAGTTTCATAATGTTCTTCACCAACAATTTTGGGTTGGAGCATAGTTGACGTTGAATCTAAAGGATCTACTGCCGGATAGATACCTTTAGCAGCTAATCCTCTTGATAGTACAGTAGTAGCGTCTAAATGTGCAAATGTCGTGGCAGGAGCGGGGTCGGTCAAATCGTCCGCCGGTACATAAACTGCTTGAATAGAAGTTATGGATCCTTCTTTGGTAGAAGTAATTCTTTCTTGTAAAGAACCCATTTCGGTACTAAGAGTGGGTTGATAACCTACAGCGGAAGGCATTCTACCCAGCAAGGCGGATACTTCGGATCCTGCTTGGACGAAACGGAAGATGTTGTCAATAAATAGAAGTACGTCTTGCTCATTAACATCTCGGAAATATTCCGCCATAGTTAGGGCGGTCAACCCAACTCTCATACGAGCTCCCGGCGGTTCATTCATTTGACCATAGACTAGAGCCACTTTTGATTCTCCAATATTTGCTTCATTAATTACTCCAGATTCTTTCATTTCCATGTAAAGATCATTTCCTTCCCGAGTACGTTCACCTACTCCGCCAAATACGGATACACCCCCATGAGCTTTTGCAATGTTGTTGATTAATTCCATAATTAGTACTGTTTTACCTACTCCAGCCCCTCCGAATAACCCAATTTTCCCTCCGCGACGATAAGGGGCTAAAAGATCCACGACTTTAATTCCTGTTTCAAAAATCGATAATTTTGTATCTAACTGTATAAAGGCGGGCGCCGATCTATGAATAGGGGATGTTGTGCGCGTATCTACAGGACCTAAATCATCAATGGGTTCTCCCAATACGTTAAAAATTCGGCCTAGGGTCGTCCCGCCAACGGGAACACTTAGAGGAGCCCCTGTGTCAACCACTTGCATTCCTCTCGTTAGACCATCTGTAGCACTCATAGCTACAGTTCGAACTCGATTATTTCCCAATAATTGCTGTACTTCACAAGTCACATTAATTTGTTGACCGATAGTATCTCGACCTTTAACTATGAGAGCGTTGTAAATATTAGGCATTTTGCCAGGGGGGAAAGCTACATCCAACACCGGGCCAATGATTTGAACGATACGTCCCAGGTTTTTGTTTTCCGGCGCGGAAA